TGCGGAACTTCAATATCCACGGGCTTATTAGCTAAATGGCAATTAGCACATACAATTCGTCCAGTTGCTTCTCGTGGGTTTTCATAACCCTGCTGCGCAAAAATGGGATATGCATTTGAAATGGATGCTCGAGTTATTACATATATCATGATCGATACAGAAATGGATCGAGTCATCTGTTCCTTTACCCAAGAAAAAGTATTTCTATTTTGCATGTTCAATCATGGATCTCGGAATTTCTACAATAAATTAGATAGGGAACTAGTAAAGTTCCCTATGCACGAGTCTGTCATTGTACTGGAATAGTTGTACTGTAATATAGGACGAATACCTTGAACTGGTAGAAATAAAATATAAAGAATTAAGTAAGATTCAAAATGGTTTCTTTATAAAGTAAGAAAGATTCTGATTTATTTGATTGATATCAGGAGATCAAATGAGTTCTTCATTCATTCATTGAATGATAAATGACTACAAGCGAAGGAGATACACGATTTAAATAATGGAAAATCCAATATTTCACAATTGTATCTAGAATAACTGGAAAAGTGGAAACAAGACCAGATATAATTTGATCGTTATGAGCCAATCCAAAATCGTTGTAGAACGAACCAATTATTAGTTCCCAACCATGAGTCGAGTGAAATCCAATCCATAAATCAGTAACTAAAAGAATCGAAAAAGCTTTTATTGTGTCACTTAAGTTATAGAGGAATTCCTGAACCCAAGAATTAAGAATGACAAGTTCCTCATTACCCAAAATAAAATAACCACTTAGAATAGCGAAAGAGATTATATTTGTTGAGAAATGCAAAATGATATGGAGATGATATTCATTGTGTGTTTTGACCAATTGTATCGTTTCCTTGTGTATTCCTATATGAAGTTTTTGTATATGTGTCTCCGGGTACTCCTTTATCATTTCGTCCAACAGAAAGAGTTCTTCTAATTCTATGAATCTTTCTAGAACGTTTTTCTCTTGAATGATATTCAAGAGAGTTTTGGATTGCCCGGTATTCCACCAATTTGTAACCCAAAGTTCCAGACATTTATTAAATGAGAGAGAGACCCACCAGGGCAAAAATACTATAGATACAAGATATGGGAAAGAAGGCAATGCTTTCTTTTTTTTCATTTTTTATCTGTGAATTGAATCATTAATGAACCTGCTTCATTCGTTGACTCTATATGATATTTCTCTGAAGCACGAGTTCTATAACAAGGTATTGAACCTATGGGTCTATTCATTCCAATTTTTGTGTCAAAATTGAGTTTAGTTCTTGGATCTAGAAGGAATATAGAAATGGGATAAGGGTTTGCCCTTTTCGGATAAAAATGCAAAATCAATATTATTCCTAGATATCTCAATTGGGCAAATTCGAAGCAATTTCATCTTCATTTGTTCCTTTCTATGAATACTCGAAAACCCACTTAAAATAACGAATCGGATTTAGAAACGAAAACCCCCCTCAGTTAATTATTTCGAAATGTTTCACCGTCTAGCCACAACCAAGGAAAAAAAGGTATCATCAAAATTTTGGGCCTAAAAAGATGAGATGAATTCCGTATTACGAAATAAATGTTCGGATATATTTGATGAATCCCTACTTATTATATTAGCCTTAGATTAGCCTTTTTTCTAGTAGAAATTTTCTAGTAGAAAAGAATTGAGTTGGGATCCATACGCATACGAAATACTTTTGGTATACAAATGGTATACAAAAATTTCTTCTTTTCTTAATTTTCTTCTTTATTATAGTATAGTTTATTATAGTTATTCCATATACGCCCTCCTGCTTTTTTGTTTTATTCTATGGGAGTCGCCACGACAAAGGAAGGAGGAAATAGAATAATCTAACATGTTTTGTTCGAATGAACATTCCAAAAAAAAAGACTTCAATTGTATTAAAAAAGGAATTAGCAAGTTCCTTCCCCCATGCCGAGAAAACATTTATTCTTTATTGTGTTCAATTCATTTCAAAATACTTCAATTGGTACGCCCAAGAAATAGGCCAATTCGGCAGCTTTTTGTTCAATTTCTCGTGGAGTAAAATTCTCATCAGTACGAGTCAAGGGAATGGCCCCTTGACCTCTGATTTCCATATAAAGGACACGACGAGGATAAAGACCCTCTTTAACCTCAATTCTGATTGATTGGATATCTCTCATAAGGAAGCGAAGGAAGATGCGACGATTTATTCCAGGAAATCCCCAACGAAAAATGCACACAACTCCTTCTTTTCTATCGAATCGGTCATAACCACTACCTACATTCCACAAAATTGTGCACCACAAATAGGAGCTAACGAATAGACCTGCGATCCCGTAAAAAGACATCACGATTCCTTGTGGAAAAAAAATAATTTGCTGAGATGGAAATATGGATATCAGATTCCTACCAAGATAACTGGAAGTTCCAACCGCTAAGAATCCTAGTGAACCTAAAAAAAGGATACAGGCCCAGCAAAAATTACTTGTTTTTCGAGACCCCCTTATAAGT